CACAATAATTCATTCCAACGGACCAAATTGGTATTTGTCAAATCTCGGATCAAATACCCATCTCTCTTCATCCACTTTCATGAATGAATTACATATGATATTTTTCCTCTTTTCCTGTCCATGATCAAAGAGTTCACACTTTTTTTTGCTTTGCCAATCCCGGTCAATTTATGAAAGAATCCTGTCTCAAGACTTCAACCTGACCCAACCCAATCCTAAGTCGCATGGATCTAGGACCTATTCTTTTATTGATCTTAAGTCTTTGTAGAAGTCCTCTCTGACTAATCATTTTTTGGCGGAACAACAAACCTAAGAGATTCTTTCAATTTGTTTCAAAGATAATGTAGGGATAATTCATTATTCCTAAATACATCAATGTTCCTTCTTCTATATTCTTATATTCTAAATTCTAAGATAAGAGTTGAGTGGGTTTAGGAATTTTTTTTAAGCATGAGCTAATTCATAGATCTTTAGGTTTTGATTGCCGAGGAATAGAGACTTTACAAAGAAAAAACGAGGATTGGGATTCCATTGCTGTCATTTCATATGTATATGGTTACAATTATTTACGCTCCCAGTGTGCCTATGATGTAGCACCAGGCGGATTTTTAGCTAGTGTGTATCACCGGTATGGTATAGATAAACCAGAAGAGGTATGCATAAAAGTATTTGCTCCCAGGAGTAATCCTCAAACCCCGTCAGTTTTCTGGATTTGGAGAAGTGCTTATTTTCAGGAACGGGAATCTTATGATATGTTGGGAATTTCTTATGAGAATAATCCTCGCCTTAAACGTATCTTGATGCCTGAAAGTTGGATAGGCTGGCCCTTACGTAAAGATTCTATTACGCCCAATTTCTATGAAATTCAAGATGCTCATTGATTGATAAAAAACCACTTTTTTACTTATACGACACGATTCCAGATTTCATTTCAATTTCAATCAATGAGCATCTTGGCATTCCCCTTTTAGATGAAACAGAGTAACTGGACTTTCATTCGTATTGTGGAGGGAGGGGCTAAAATAAAAAAAGAAAAAGAGGCTCTCATTGCTATTCCCCAATTGGGAAGATATCATATAATATACATTTCGTATGAGCAGAAAAAATAGGATGAATCAAAAGAATTCTGCACCATGAACTTTGTACCGCGCGCATCACTTAGTGGGGACCCCAGAAAGTAACTTGAGCAAGAGTGACAAAAAAGATATGAGATTTGAAAGAAAAGACAGAAGAGACGAAATGAAGAAATGCAAAATGATAAGAATCGGAGTTTCTTTGTACTGTGTCTGAAATACATCCTTTCTATTCCTATCCTTCCACTCTTTGATTGAATCCTTTTAGCTAATTTTTTTTAGCTATTAGATTTGAGATATATACGAAAATTTCACATACTTTTAGAATAAGAAAAGTATGAACAGAGAGGAAAAAAATACAAATGAAAAAGAAAGTAAAGAATATCTATCCCGATCCGTCTCAATGAATTCATTTCATTTGTATGAGGTATGAATATCTATCCGATACATTATTCACGTGTCAGGAACCAGATTTGAACTGGTGACACGAGGATTTTCAGTCCTCTGCTCTACCAACTGAGCTATCCCGACCATTTCCCGTGCATCATCCTAGCAGAGTACTTATATCTATGTCAATGAAAAAAAACTAAAAAAGAAAATCTTAACAAATTGGACCTAACCCCTGAATTTCTTAGATCTTCCAAAAGAAGACTTTTTTTGTAAATGTAAGGAAAAATATATGGACTATGAATGATTCAATAACGGAGATTCCTTGAACATATATGTTCATATCGTACTATACAAAACAAATGAGATTGGATTGGAAGAAGATACGAGTATTTCTATTCGGATCCATTTGTGAAAGAACAGAGTGAATGAAATGAGAAAGATATTTCATTTTGTTTAAACTGAGCCACTGATGAAAAAAAAAAGAAAGAGGATGAGGATAAATAAAGAGCGAGGAAGTAAAATGGGCTTTTTATTGGGGATAGAGGGACTTGAACCCTCACGATTTAAAAATTCGACGGATTTTCCTATTACTATAAATTTCATTGTTGTCGGTATTGACATGTAAAATGGGACTCTCTCTTTATTCTCGTCCGATTAATCTTCAAAAGATCTATCAAACTCTGGAATGAATCATTTTATCACTGAATATTCGAATTCGATTCTTTTTTCAACTTCAATTGGAATTGATTCACAATAACTCTTCAATTTTTCATAGATTTTTTGATCTCTATGATTCTAATTAATAGAGGGTTTCTATAGGTCCTTATCTCATACTATTACTCTACTCATATTAAGAGTAATATAAATAAGAAAGAAATAAAGAATATAGAAAATCATAGAATTATTAGATTCTAGAATAATTAGAATAATAGAATGAAGAAATATATAGATTCTTAATCTAATTCTTAAGATAATAGAATAGAATATCTATTCTATATAGAATATTTCTATTTTCATATTTCTATTTTCATATAGAGAGATACAGAATAGAATTCAATATCAGATTTGGGTTGTGATTAATCGTTTGCTATGTCAGTATGTATACGTACGTATTAGGCGCATATAAGGTTATCCTTTCTGTCATTTCGATAGAAGGTTTTTAGCTACTAACGTAACGTAGTCAATTTCATTCGTTAGAACAGCTTCCATTGAGTCTCTGCACCTATCCCTTTTTATTCTCATTTTCCATCATTTTTTCTCTCAAAAAAAAGATTTGGCTCAGGATTGCCCATTTTTAGTTCCAGGGTTTCTCTGAATTTGGAAGTTACCACTTAGCAGGTTTCCATACCAAGGCTCAATCCAATCAAGTCCGTAGCGTCTACCAATTTCGCCATATCCCCCTTTCCTTTGAGACAAGAATCCAGTTGTAATTCCATCCACCTCTTTCATTTATCTTGGCACTATTGAATTCATTAGGTAATTCTTTCTATATCGAAAAAGTGTATGCTGCTATTTTATTTTTTTGCCCACCCTCTATTCTATCATTTCATCTCTATTGGATGAACCCTATTTGTTTCAATACGAAATGATTCTATCATTGATGTATCCGCAATTCAATACGGATAGATATATCCCACATATATATATACCTTTACCCCTCCTTCCTTTTTACAGTAAGGTTTGGTATAGTGTAACGGTCGATATTCATTCTTTCTTTTTTTCATTTTGAATTCTAATTTGATTGATATATTGATATTTTCTTTTCATATATTTCATATATTCATATATATATATATGAATATTATATGAATATGGAATTGAATTTCTATTTAGATCTAGATAAATTAGATATCTAAATAGTTTTCTTTTCTATTTTATAGATAGAATTTTTATAGATAGAATAGAAAATATATAACTAATAACTAAGAAATAGAAGAAATTGAAATAATAAATCAATGAAATAATAAGAAGAATCGCTAGGTAATAACTAAGATCCGATAGTTTCCTGTATTCCTATACACTATTGCTCTTATATCCGCCCGCTTAGCTCAGAGGTTAGAGCATCGCATTTGTAATGCGATGGTCATCGGTTCGATTCCGATAGCCGGCTCTTTTTCTTTATCAATTTTTTTATTTCCATGATTGAAAATCTCTACTCTCGCTTTCTCTAAATGTCGAGTCACCAATCTATTATGTCATGGTAACTTGCAGCTATAGCTATGAATAAAAAAGTTGACTAGAACAATTAGATCTCTACAGAAGAAATTGGAAAACGTAACCTTCGCTTGAATTTCCTATATATACAAAAAATCCGAATATTGATAAGATTTATTTGATTCTGTTTTGTAGGACTTTAGTAAATTTAGTTTTGCTTTGCTAATCCTTTAGTTCAGTCTGAATTTATATCTTTTTGTCAAAGAAAAGTGAATCAAAAAGGAGCCTTTATATGTCTCGTTACCGAGGACCTCGTTTCAAAAAAATACGCCGGCTGGGGGCTTTACCGGGACTAACTAGTAAAAGACCCAGATCCAGAAGTGATCTTCAAACCCAATTGCGCTCTGGAAAAAGATCACAATATCGTATTCGTTTAGAAGAGAAACAGAAATTGCGTTTTCATTATGGTCTGACAGAGCGACAATTACTTAAATATGTGCATATTGCTGGAAAAGCCAAAGGGTCAACAGGCCAGGTTTTACTACAACTACTCGAGATGCGTTTGGATAACATACTTTTTCGATTAGGTATGGCTTCGACCATTCCTGGAGCCAGACAATTAGTTAACCATAGACACATTTTAGTTAATGGTCGTATAGTGGATATACCAAGTTATCGTTGCAAACCCCGAGATATTATTACTACGAAGGATAAAGAAAGATCGAAAGCTCTGATTCAAAATTATCTTGTTTCATCCTCCCACGGGGAATTGCCAAACCATTTGACTGTTGACTCCTTACAATATAAAGGATTTGTAAATCAAATAATAGATAGTAAATGGATCGGTCTGAAAATAAATGAGTTGTTGGTCGTAGAATATTATTCCCGTCAGACTTGATTCTAACGAAAATAAAAAAGCAAGGTTCATACCAATTTTGACTCCTTTCGCTGAAGTAAATAGAGTACCCTGTGCCCTGTCTCATTCACGTATCAAAAAAGGATCGGCAATAGGATTCTTTTTCTTTTTTTCTTATTTTCAATATCAATACGATATTTCTATTTGTATTTTACCTATCACAGGGATGGATTAGGGCTAGAGAATCTCTATTAAATAAGTAAATGTAAATAAGGGTCTTACCGTTAGAATAATGATATTAATTTTTATTTGATTTGATACATTGTAGTCGGTAACGTTGATGAATGAAAAGAAACGGAGAGAGAGGGATTCGAACCCTCGGTAAACAAAAGTCTACATAGCAGTTCCAATGCTACGCCTTGAACCACTCGGCCATCTCTCCTACAGAATGTTATTCTTGACCAAAACCCGAATGAATAGCGAGTCCTTCATCTTAATTGTAGTACATGTATAACCGCCCGATGGTTCTATAATAAGAAATTTCTTTTCCAATCTCATATTTATCAACAACAACTTCTTTCATCAGCTAACCCATGGAATTCATGAATCATCCGATGAATCTTTCTATTTCAATTGTATGGTGTGTAACATACACGTTATGCAAACAAAAAGGATGTTTATTTGAATTTGATTTTATCATGGAATGATTATTCCATTCTTTTTTGGATCATAACCAAATCAAAACTTCTCGAGTTATCAAAATCCATAGGAAACTTGGTTATTCAACTTAGATGAAATAGTAATAGTCATTGGTATACTACGAAACTGGAATGAAATCTAATCTGATTCAAATATTTCATTTCATCTTTGTCCAAAAAGGGGACACCGCCTTTTTTCCAATTAGTCTGTTTTTATGTTATTTTGTACTGTACAATTCCTTTTTTTGTGGGATCGTTTTCCCCGAAGGGGGATGAAAAGAATTATAGAATGAATTGCTAATTATGCCTAGATCTCGAATAAATGGAAATTTTATTGATAAGACCTCTTCGATTGTAGCCAATATCTTATTACGAATAATTCCGACAACTTCCGGAGAAAAAAAGGCATTTACCTATTACAGAGATGGTGCGATTTGATTTTTTCTTGTTTTTTTTACCCCTCAGTTTTACGAGAAAAAGAACGTAGTTAGGAATAGAAAAAAAACAAATTAGTAAAAGAAACCTACGCTTGGTGAAGGTGAAGTTTAGAGATAGATCAATTCCTTCTGTCGTGTATCCTCGATTGATGCAGCCTTAGATGCTTCGATTATCGATTTTAGTATTGAGCAAAAGGTTACATCTATAGGTTCTATATTGGAGGTCAATACTACTTCATTTAGTACCAATAGGTGGCATCGGGGAAAAAGCACTACACCTAGGAATCAACAACACAAAAACTTTGTTATAAAGAACCCTTTTCCTTATTGGTATCGGGACTAAAAAGAATGGTTAGGAAAACAAAGATCCATCTCATTCGTACTTTTGGTACCCGTATAACCATCAAAGACCGTTGAAGTGACTAATTCCTGGAAATCGTAAGCGTTGAGTACAAAGGAATCTTTGGAGTTACCATTTTTATCTAGCACTAATATGATTGGTGTTAATAAAAAACCTCTTGTGGGAAGGCTGGCTAGAAATTTCTTGTAAAAATACCAGCTCCTGTCAGTTCATAATGAGAATAGTGAAATTTTGATTACATGAATTATTCCTCTTAGTACTATGCACAGAAGGGAGGAGCCGTATGAGATGAAAATCTCACGTACGGTTCTGGAACGGAGATTCTTTTACTAGAATGAACGACCGTAACGGATGTCGGCTCAATCCGAAGGAAATTATGCAGAAGCTTTACAGAATTATTATGAAGCTACGCGACCAGAAATTGATCCTTATGATCGAAGTTATATACTCTATAACATAGGTCTTATACACACAAGCAACGGAGAGCATACAAAAGCTTTGGAATATTATTTCCGGGCACTAGAACGAAATCCATTTTTACCACAAGCTTTTAATAATATGGCCGTGATCTGTCATTACGTGCGACTATCTTCACTATAGAAAGAAAAAAAGATTGAATCGTCTAGTAAATACTAGAAAAAAGATAGGCTTTCTACATATGAATCGTCCAAAGTAACGATTTTTATCAGCTGTAGCAAGGAAAAAGACTTCGCGAGAACCAAAAAAATCGGAAGAAATAGGTATGGCCTATATATATACTATACTCTATGGATAAAGAGTCGAATTGATAGAGAAAGCACCGTAAAGATCCATTAGTAAGCTATTATTTGGTAAATACAGTTCAGAACTGCTTACTTATGTCATGATATGAAAAGTGAGAAATCAACTTATGTAATAGAGTCGATCTACTAAAGTATTGAGCAGCGGTGTAGCATCAGATCCCAAAGATAGTAAGTTCTTTTTTCTTAACGGAGGAAAGTCTTTTTCAAAGATTCTATATAAATAGAAATCTCATATACCATATATGAAATACGAAACCGAGATAGTTACCTTTCAGAAAATTATAACGATATCGGGGGATATCTATGCTTCATTCTTCTGAAGGTGGGAGAAAAGAGAAAACTAATCATTGATCCAAATTAGATTTGGAAACTTATGCAATAAACATCTTCTGGTTAACCCAAGAAAAAAGAGAATAGTTAGCATAGGATAGATTAAGAGAAGATGGGACGCAAAAAGAATCGATTGCTGAGCCGTATGAGGTAGGAAACTCTCAAGTACGGTTCTAAGGGAGGGAATTTACTAACCTATTCCGACCGGGGAGAACAGGCCATTATACAAGGCGATTCGGAAATTGCGGAAGCTTGGTTCGATCAAGCTGCTGAGTATTGGAAACAAGCTATAGCGCTTACTCCAGGGAATTATATTGAAGCACATAATTGGTTAAAAATAACGAGGCGTTTTGAATAAGACCATTCTCTTTTTTTTTTTGTGGATCCAGCAATCAAATTCAATAAATCGTTCCTATGAG